GAGATGGGGTAGAATTTTATAAGAAACGCGTCTCCGGGGTTTTTTTTTCAAATCTAGGAACATGGCTCTTGAAAAAAAAATAAATTTTTTTAAGTAGTACCAAGTATCGAAGGCAAAATGATTTGCTTTCACCCCTATGTAACTAGTTATGCCTCCCGTTTGTACTCTTGGTTTCATCTATAGTATAGCCTGCTTTTGGGGTTGACAGGATAAAAAAATATCCCTATAGAAATTGAGCCAAGGATAACTAAGGGGGGTAAGGGGGGTTTGAAGAGATAGTTACATAGTGGTTACGTATACGTGTACGTGTACGTATGCGTATGCGTATGCGTATGCGTATGCGTATGCGTATGCGTATGCGTATGCGTATGCGTATGCGTATGCGTATGCGTATGCGTATGCGTATGCGTATGCGTATGCGTATGCGTATGCGTATGCGTATGCGTATGCGTATGCGTATGCGTATGCGTATGCGTATGCGTATGCGTATGCGTATGCGTATGCGTATGCGTATGCGTATGCGTATGCGTATGCGTATGCGTATGCGTATGCGTATGCGTATGCGTATGCGTGTACGTGTACGTGTACGTGTGTACGCGTGTACGTGTACGTGTACGTGTACGTGTACGTGTACGTGTGTACGCGTGTACGTGTACGTGTACGTGTGTACGCGTGTACGTGTACGTGTACGTATGCGTATGCGTATGTGTGTACGCTGGGAATTTAGGTTTAAAAAATTTTATGTCCTCCGAGCATTGACTGAATAATACCCCATATATACCGTGCCAGATCTTAATACTCAATTCAAGCTCAGCTACAAGTTGCTTGACTGTGTTAGGGCCTCAGACGGCCATAGCTGAATCACAGCATCCCCAAAATTAAAAAGATACCAAATGCATGACACCACAGTTATGTTATGATCATGGGCTGATTAGTCATTAATCCATCGAGATGTCTTATTTAAGAGGAAAGAATGGGCGATTTTAGGTGAGATGGTCCTGAAGAAAGAACCAGATGCCAGGTATAGATCCAGTATAGAAACCCCCACAATTGATGGGCCCGGAGCGAGAAGAGGGACACGAAGATGGGCGGGTTGATGGTTTCTCGGAGGTAGGTAGTTAAGGTACAACCATTGGAGGTGATATGCATGGTGACTAGAGATTTCTCAGTGATGTGCTATGTACGACCAAGAGCTTTAATGTGCTATGTAAGACTATGGTTTATCGTAGGTAAATAATATCCATGAACCAGAACATGACCTGTGAATCTACATGAATATGACTTGACACATTAGTTAAACAGTACTTGCTTATAAGCATGGGGTAAATAATGTGATGCACGATTATACATAGTATGGTCTATGTAAGATTAAGTATAGTTAGTAATATATATCATTATGTATGGGGACAAGCATTTAATGCACGATATACATAGCGGGTTGATTGCCTGCAGGGAATAGTTTAAGAAGAATTTCAGTTTTGGGTATTGATAGCGAGGTAAGTGGACCTCTTCCCTGAATACCCTTAGAAAATGGCTTTCATTTATGGCTTACAAGACCATTGTAATATCTTATACTATAGGGGTTACTTAATGAGGTAGTTTTCGATTACTCCTGCAATTGGCAGGAAGGCTAGGATAATGGAGAAATATAGAATTGAGGCTATTTGACCAATAATGATGTAAGGATATTCTACTGGTTGGCTGCCAATTCATGTAAGTGTTAGTAAATCTATTGTTAGAGTTCAGAATAGGACTTGGCTAAGAGGTCGGAGTATTATGCTTCGGTGCTTGGATGTATGGAGAAGTGGTATTAATCCTAGGATTAGAATTGATAGGAGTAGGGCTAGGACGCCTCCTAGTTTGTTTGGTACAGATCGTAGGATGGCGTAAGCAAAGAGAAAATATCACTCTGGCTTGATATGTAGGGGAGTATTTAGTGGGTCGGCTGGTATGTAGTTGTCAGGGTCTCCTAGTATGTCAGGAGATAGTAGGGCTAGGAGTAGAAGAAGTAAAATTAGGATAAGTAATCCTAGGAAGTCCTTAATGGTATAGTATGGGTGAAAGGGGATTTTGTCTGAGTCTGAAGTGAGGCCCAGTGGATTGTTTGAGCCTGTTTCGTGAAGAAAGGTTAGGTGTACTCCTGCTAGTGCAATTATAGTAAATGGAAGAATGAAATGGAGGGCGAAAAATCGATTTAAGGTTGCTTTATCTACTGAAAAGCCTCCTCAGATTCATTCTACTAGGTTTGTGCCGATATAAGGGATTGCTGAGAAAAGGTTAGTGATTACGGTTGCCCCTCAGAATGATATTTGTCCTCACGGAAGGACATATCCTATGAAGGCGGTGGCTATGGTGATTAGTAGTAATATAATGCCGGTATTTCAAGTTTCCGAGTATAGGTAGGACCCATAGTAGATGTTTCGTCCAATGTGTGTGTATAGGCAGAGGAAGAAAATGGATGCTCCGTTTGAGTGTAGTTGTCGAATAATTCAGCCGTAGTTCACATCTCGGCAAATATGGGATATAGATGAAAATGCAGTTATTGTGTCGGGTGTATAATGTATGGCTAGGAATAATCCTGTTAGGATTTGGGTAATTAGGCATGCTCCTAGTAGTGAGCCGAAATTTCATCATGTTGAGATGTTGGATGGGGTAGGTAGATCAATGAAGGATTTATTGATGATTTTAAGTAAGGGGTGAGATTTTCGAATGTGGGTCATTATTTGATTATTTCTATAGTTGAAATACAACGATGGTTTTTCAGATCATTAGTCATGGTAGGAGTCCATGTGGAAGTAATGATGTATATTGTTTTTATTATGAGTGTGCTTTATGTGGTAGGTTTCATTGGTTTTTCGTCTAAGCCTTCCCCTGTTTATGGGGGAATGAGTTTGGTTGTGAGTGGAGGCTTGGGATGTGGGATTATTATGGGTTCTGGGGGGTCTTTTTTGGGCCTGGTTGTATTTTTGGTATATTTGGGTGGGATGATAGTGGTTTTTGGTTATACTATTGCTATGGCTACTGAAGAGTATCCTGAGACTTGAGGGTCAAATGTTGTAGTTTTGGGTGCATTTTTAGTAGGCTTACTAATGGAGGTTTTTATAATTATATGGTTATTCAGTGGTGAGCATGAATTGGTGGGTTTTTATTTTGGTGGTTTGGAAGATCTTATAGTTCTTGGTGAAGGGGGTTTTGAGTATGTACGTGAGGATTATTCTGGGGGAGCGTCTTTGTATAGTTATGGGTTTTGATTTTTGGCTATGGCTGGGTGAATATTGTTTGTTAGTATTTTTATTGCTATTGAGGTTACTCGAAAACGTTATAGGGCAATTAGTAAACCTAGTGTAATTGATAGAAGAAATGATAGGAAGTAGAGTTTTATTAGGCCTTTTTGATTAGATACCAGGCTGGCGGCTGTTTTCTGCATAGTTGTTAGGTTTTTAGGAATTATTTTTTCTAGTCAAATTGAGTCTATAATGGTTGTTGCTAGGTTTTGGCTTATAGTAAGACTTGGGTAGGGTAGGACTCGATGAGTGGTAGTTGGGTAGTACCCTAATATGGTTGAGAATGTGTGTATACGTGATGGTTGCTTAAATATTAGATTGTGTGTTATGTTGTTAAGTTCTGTTGCTACCGTAAATCCTAGTAAGGTTACAGCCAGGGCTATAAATTTTAAGTGAGGAGGTATGGTTATTTGGGGTGTTGTGTGCGGGATAGTATTTATTGAGATAAGGAAGCCCATGAAGATACTGCCTAGGATTAATCGTTTAATAGGGTTGACGAGATACGGGTTATTTTCGTTGACTTGGGTTAGTGGGGGGTATCGTGGTTGCCCAAGGAGAGCAAAGAAAATGATTCGGGTACTGTAACTTGCTGTTATGGATACGGCAATGAGAGTAATTAGTAGTGCTCAGGTGTTGATGTAGGATATGTTAGCAGTTTCAATAATTGGGTCTTTTGAGTAAAACCCTGTTAGGAATGGTATACCGGTGAGTGCTAAGCTGCCAATAATGATAGCTGTTGAGGTAATAGGTATTGTTTTATAGAGTCCTCCTATTTTGCGGATGTCTTGTTCGTTGTTTAGGTTGTGGATGATAGAGCCAGAGGAGAGAAATAGTATTGCCTTGAAGAATGCGTGTGTACATATGTGGATAAAGGCTAGTTGTGGCTGATTAATGCCGATGGTTACTATTATTAAGCCTAGTTGGCTGGAAGTGGAGAGTGCGATAATCTTTTTGATGTCATTCTGTGTGAGAGCACAGATAGCTGTAAATAAAGTAGTAATGGCCCCTAGGCATAGTGTTGAAGTTTGAATAGTGAGGTTATTTTCTATTAGTGGGTAAAAGCGGATGAGGGTAAATACTCCAGCTATAACTATTGTACTGGAATGAAGGAGTGCCGATACTGGAGTAGGACCTTCTATGGCTGATGGAAGTCACGGATGAAGCCCGAATTGGGCTGATTTTCCTGCTGAGGCCAGGAGAAGACCTAGTAGTGGGAGTGTAGTGTTCTTGGGGTTAGTTAAGAAGATTTGTTGAAACTCTCAAGAATTTAAATGGATAGTAAATCAGGCTATTATTATAATAAAGCCTATATCGCCAATGCGGTTATAGAGTATTGCTTGTAGAGCTGCTGTGTTAGCGTCTGTTCGTCCATGTCATCAACTGATTAGCAGGAAGGACATAATGCCAACTCCTTCTCAGCCTATAAATAGTTGCAGTAGATTATTAGCGCTTACCAAAATTAGTATAGTGATTAGGAATAACAGGAGGTATTTGAAGAAACGGTTAATATGGGGATCTGAGTGTATATATCATAGTGAAAATTCTATAATTGATCAGGTAATAAAAAGTGCAATTGGCATGAATGTTAGGGAAAAGAAGTCTAATTTAAAGCTTATAGATAACTTTAGGGTGTGGATTGTTATTCAGTGTCAGTTGGAGATATAGGCTTCTTGGTTAGATTGAATAAATAACAGAGTTGGAATTAGACTGATTGCGAAGGCGTAGGTTACAGCTGTTTTGGTGATATATAGAAAGCAATTTGTCTTGTTGTTTTGTAGTAATGTTGTGATAATGGGTAGGGTTAGAATGATTAGTGATGTTAGTATTAGGGTTGGGATTAGGTTGATTACTTTTATCTGGAGTTGCACCAGTTTTTTGGTGCCTAAGACCAATGGGTAGCTCTTACCCTTTAAAAGTTAAGAAAGCCACATTATTAGATGAGGTATAAGGGATTAGCAGTTCCTTAATTCTTTCTTGGTAGACAAAGAGGATTAAATTCTTATTTATAGGTCCACAACCTAATGTTTTGGTTAAACTATGTCTGCAATATGTTAATCCTAGAATGATCTTGGGGTTTAGGGAAAGGAGCAGTAGGGGTAGAAAATGGAGGGCTATTAAGGTGTTCTCTCGGGTAAATGAAGGTTTAATGGATTTAGCGTGGTGAGATGTCTTTCCCCGTTGAGTTGTGGTTATTATGTGGAGAGTATATATTGTAGTAATTAATACGTTTAGTCCTATAGGGAAAATGGTGAGATTAGATCATGAAAATGATGTTGTGATAATAAGTAATTCTCCGATTAAATTAATAGTGGGTGGTGGGGCCATGTTAATTAAGCTAGCTAGTAGTCATCATGTAGCTATTAGTGGGAGAAGAGTTTGTAAGCCTCGTGCTAAAATTATAGTTCGGTTGTGAATGCGCTCGTAGTTTGAATTTGCTAGACAGAAAAGTATTGAGGAAGTTAGGCCGTGGGCGATTATTAGGGTAAGTGCCCCCATGAAACTTCATGGTGTTTGAAGTATAATAGCAATGATTACTAAGGCTATGTGGCTGACTGAAGAATAAGCGATGAGGGATTTCATATCTGTTTGTCGCAAGCAGATGGAGCTAGATATGACCATACCTCATAGTGATAGTATGAGGAATGGATAATATATGTGTGTTGTTAGGGGATCCAAGAGGATGGTGATTCGTAGTATCCCATACCCTCCTAGTTTTAAGAGAATGGCAGCCAATACTATAGATCCAGCGATTGGTGCTTCTACATGAGCTTTTGGTAATCATAGGTGGAGACCATATAGAGGTATTTTTACTATGAAGGCTATAGTACATGTTAGTCATAATATATTAGTGGATCATAGGTTGTCAATGGGTTTAATTAGGTATGGTAGTATTATTAAGTTCAATGACCCTAGGGTATTTTGGATTAGCATGAGGGTTACTAGTAGGGGGAGAGATCCTATTAGGGTATAGAATAGGAAGTATGACCCTGCGTTTAATCGTTCCAGTTGGTTTCCTCATCGAGTAATGATAACTATAGTTGGGATAAGCGTTGTTTCAAATATAATGTACAGTAGAATTAGGTCTGTAGCAGCAAATGTTATAATTAGGGATACTTGTAAAAGGATAATTGTAGTGATATAGGACTTTTTCTGAAAAGTTGATCCGGAGGATAGATGGGATTGGCTGGCGATTAGTATTAGAGGGAGTAGTCAAATAGTAAGGATTAGTAGTGGGGTAGATAGAGAGTCTAAGAAGAATTCTGGGGAGAGGTTTAGGCTATTGTCAAGGGGTTGGTAGAGCAGGTGGAGGCTAGTTAGACTAATTGCAAAGCTATAGAGAGTAGTATTAATTCACACTATATTGTTAGAGGTAAATCAGGCAAGGGGAATAAGTATGATTGTTGGTAAGATAGTTTTTAGCACTGAAGTAGGTTTAAGTTTTGTACGTAGTCTAGTCCGTAGGTATTGGAGATTATAACAAGAAGTGCCAAGCCTACTGCAGCTTCACAGGCTGCGAATACTAGTAGAATTAGTGGTACTGTAGTAGATAATGTGAAGTTTATGTTGAGGGATAATAGTGCGTTTAGGGTAAATAGTGAAAGTATTATTCCTTCAAGGCATAGTAACGAAGATATTAGGTGAGAGCGGTATATGAGGGTACCAATGAGTGAAATAACGAAGGCTAGTGTAATATTTATGTAAATGTAGGGCATATTGGTAATTATGATATATTCATAGTTTAATGAGTCGAAATCATTTGTTTTGTTTAAACTAAGTACCATATTTGGTTCATTCAAGGCCTTTTTGGAGTCATTCATAGGCTAAGCCAATAGCTAAGAGAATGATTAATATAAATGATATCAAAAGTGTTAGACTTGTATTATTAGCTTGGATGGCTCAGGGTAAAGGTAGGAGTAATGCAATTTCTAGGTCAAATAGGAGAAATGTGATAGCTACTAAGAAGAATTTTATTGAGAATGGTAAGCGAGCAGAGCCTACTGGATCAAAGCCGCATTCGTATGGACTTGTTTTCTCTGAGTAATTGTATGTTTGGGGCAGTCAAAATGCGATTAGAACTATAAGTGATGTTAGTATAGTATTGGTTAGTAGCGTGATTATAAGGTTGATTATTTCTTTTTGGGATTTACCAAAGCCTACTAATTGGAAGTTAGTTATACTAAGTTAATACTAAAGAAATAGGATCCTCATCAGTAAATGGATAGATAGAGGAATAGTCATACTACATCTACGAAATGTCAATATCAAGCAGCTGCTTCAAAGCCAAAGTGATGGTTGGATGTAAAATGGAATTTAAGTTGGCGAATAAAGCAGGTTAGGAGAAATGTAGAGCCAATAATAACGTGTAGGCCATGGAATCCTGTGGTTACAAAGAAAGTTGAGCCGTAGATGCCATCGGAGATTGTAAAGGATGCTTCATAGTACTCAAACATTTGGAGAAGTGTGAAGTAGACTCCTAAGAGAATAGTAATAAGGAGGGCTTGAAGTATATTTTTACGGTTTCCTTCTATTAAGCTATGGTGAGCTCAGGTAATAGTCACTCCTGAAGCTAGGAGGACTGATGTATTTAGAAGCGGTACTTCTAGTGGATTTAGTGGGTAGACACCTACTGGAGGTCAATAGCTTCCTAGTTCAGGGGTAGGTGCTAGACTGGAGTGATAAAAGGCTCAGAAGAAACCTGTGAAGAATAATACTTCAGAGGTGATAAATAAAATTATACCATATCGTAAACTTTCTTGCACGACAGGTGTATGGTGGCCTTGGAAGGTTCCTTCTCGAACTACATCTCGTCATCATTGAAATATAGTTAGGATATTGGTTGTTAATCCTAAAAGCAGGAGGGTTACAGAGTGATAATGAAACCATATAGTTAGGCCGGATGTTATAAGTAGGGCAGATAATGCTCCGGTAAGAGGTCAAGGGCTTGGATCTACTATGTGATAGGCATGTGTTTGGTGGGTCATTAAGCATTCTCATGTAGGTAGAGGCTAATTAGTAGAGCAAAGACGTAGGCCTGAATTAGTGCTACGGCAAGTTCCAGGATCGTAAGTAGAATTACTGTAACAAATGTTACTGTAATTGTTATTGAATGGATGGATGATAAAGTTAGTGTGGCGGTTCCGGTTAAATGAATAAGTGAGTGACCTGCCGTGATATTGGCGGTGAGTCGAACCGCTAGGGTGACTGGTCGAATGAGGAGACTAATGGTTTCGATAATAATAATTATAGGGATAAGGAATATAGGTGTTCCTTGTGGGAGAAGATGGGCTAGTGAGATTTTAGTTTTATATCGGAAACCCGGGACAACTGTACCAGTCCATAGGGGGATTGCTATGCTTAAGTTTACGGTTAGTTGTGTTGTGGGAGCGAATGAATAGGGTAATAGACCTAGTAGATTGGTTAGACCAATGAATAAAGTTAGAGTAATTAATATTAGAGATCATGACAGTCCTTTTGTATTATGAATAGATAGAAGTTGTTTTATGATTAATTGGATTAGTCATTGTTGGATTGTAATTCAACGGTTGGTAATTAGGCGATTTGGGGTTGGAAGTAGGATTGCTGGAAATGCAATAGCTAGTATTATTGTACCTACGGGTACATAGAAGAAGGTGGATAGTTCTTCGTTCACTTCTTCTTTCAAGGGAAAACACATGACTTCTTGGATAGTTCTTTAGAGATTGGGAAAAGAAGGCGAATGATCTTCAGAGTTTTAAGATGAAGAAAGATTATTAGTGTCGTAAGTACAATTACGACTGCTAGTAATCAAATAATAATATCTATTCGTTCCATTCATTAAGGAGAATTCTGTGTTCTCATACTCTAACTTAAAAGGTTAGTGCTATTATAGCTTCTTAATGATTGTGCTAGTGATGCTGACCAGTTTTCAAAGTATTTAAGTGGAACTAGTTCTAGGACAATTGGTATGAAGCTATGGTTTGCTCCGCAGATTTCGGAACACTGACCATAAAATAAGCCAGGTCGTATTGATGTTAAAGTTACTTGATTAAGTCGTCCTGGAATTGCATCTGTTTTTAGACCTAGAGATGGAACAGCCCATGAATGGAGAACATCTTCTGATGAGACTAGTACTCGAACTGGTAGGTCTGTAGGTAATACCATCCGATTGTCTACCTCTAATAATCGAAGTTCTCCAAATTTTAGGCTATCAGTAGTGATTATGTATGAGTCGAAAGCTAAATCTTCGTAATCAGTATATTCATAACTCCAGAATCATTGGTGTCCTATGGTCTTGATTGTTAATAGGGGGTTATTGATTTCATCTATTATATACAGAGTGTGTAAAGAGGGCAGGGCAATTAAGATAAGGATAATAGCTGGGAGAATGGTTCAGATTATTTCTATCTCTTGGACGTTTATTATATTTGTATGGACTAGCTTAGAAGTTAATATAAGCATAATAATATACAAGACTAAGGAGCTAATAAGGAAAATGATTATTAGGGTGTGGTCATGGAAGTGAAGGAGTTCTTCTATAACAGGAGATGTGGCATCTTGGAACCCCAATTGTAACGGATAGGCCATAGAAATTTACGGGATTTAAACCTGTAGCTTAGCTTTGACAAGGCTATGTAATTGTTTTACTAAAATTCCATGCCTGCTGGGGAAGGCATAAAGGTTATAGAGTTGGCTTGAAACTAACTGTTGGAGGTTCGATTCCTTCCCTTCTCGAGTTAGATTTTACGTAGGCTGGTTCTTCGAATGTATGATGTGGAGGTGGACATCCGTTGAGTCATTCTACGTTTGTTGTTGTGAGTTCTATCACAGAAACTTCGCGCTTAGAAGCAAATGCCTCTCAAATTATAAAGACTATTAGAATTACGGCTACTAAAGAGATAAATGAACCTATAGAAGAGGCAGTATTTCATGCAGTATAGGCATCTGGATAGTCAGAATATCGACGTGGCATACCAGATAGTCCAAGAAAGTGTTGGGGAAAAAATGTCAAATTAACACCAATAAATATAACTAGGAATTGAATTTTAGCTCATGTATAATTTAATGTGTATCCTGAAAATAGTGGAAATCAGTGGATAAATCCACCCATAATGGCGAAAACTGCACCTATAGACAAGACGTAGTGAAAGTGAGCTACAACGTAGTAGGTGTCATGTAGGACAATGTCTAGTGAAGAATTAGCAAGAACAATGCCAGTTAATCCTCCAATTGTAAACAAGAAGATAAATCCTAGAGCTCATATTATAGCGGGGGATCATTTAATATTACCGCCATGAAGGGTAGCTAGTCAACTAAAGACTTTTACGCCAGTTGGAATAGCAATAATTATAGTAGCTGATGTAAAGTAAGCTCGAGTGTCAACGTCTATGCCTACGGTGAATATATGGTGGGCTCATACAATAAATCCTAGGAAGCCAATTGATATTATAGCCCATACTATCCCTATATAACCGAAGGGTTCTTTTTTTCCTGAGTAGTATGTAACGATATGAGAAACTATTCCAAATCCTGGGAGAATTAGAATATAGACTTCAGGGTGTCCAAAAAACCAGAATAGGTGTTGATATAGAATTGGGTCTCCTCCTCCTGCAGGATCAAAAAAAGTAGTATTGAGATTGCGATCCGTTAGTAATATTGTAATACCTGCTGCTAGAACTGGGAGGGATAGAAGAAGAAGGACGGCTGTAATTAAAATGGACCATACAAATAAGGGTATATGGTATTGAGATATAGCTGGAGGTTTTATGTTGATGATGGTAGTGATAAAATTAATTGCACTTAGAATAGAGGATACTCCTGCAAGGTGAAGTGAAAAAATAGTTAAATCCACAGAAGCTCCTGCATGGGCCAGGTTTCCTGCCAGGGGAGGGTATACGGTCCAACCAGTGCCTGCCCCAGCTTCTACTATAGAGGATGCTAAAAGTAGTAGGAAAGATGGAGGCAGTAGTCAAAAACTCATATTGTTTATTCGAGGAAAAGCTATATCAGGTGCTCCAATTATAAGTGGAATTAACCAGTTTCCAAAGCCTCCAATTATAATTGGCATGACTATAAAGAAGATTATTACGAAGGCGTGTGCTGTGACAATAACATTGTAGATTTGATCATCTCCAAGAAGAGAGCCTGGTTGGCCTAGTTCTGCCCGAATTAGGATACTAAAAGCAGTCCCTACTATACCAGCTCAAGCACCAAATAATAGATACAGTGTTCCGATATCTTTGTGGTTCGTTGAATATAGTCAGCGGTTAGCAAACATAGGTAAAATGGCTGAGTAGGCATTAGACTGTAAATCTAACCACAGAGAGTAATCTCTTTTTGCCAGGCCTTGAAAGTGTAAACATGTCGAACTGCAAATTCGAAGAAGCAGCTTCAATTCTGCCGGGGCTTCTCCCGCCTTTTTCCCCCTCCCTCAAGGCGGGAGAAGTAGATTGAAGCCAGTTAGCTAGGGTGTTTAGTTGTTAACTAAGAATTTCGTGGGATTGAAGCCCTCCAATCTAGAAGGGCTTAGTTTAGTTAAAGCGTCTGATTTGCATTCAGTTGATGTAAGATAGTATCTTGCAGTCCTTATTTCAGGAGTTAAGTATAATGTACTTACTTGGGGCTTTGAAGGCTCTTGGTCTGTTTAACCTAAATTCCTATTCTAGCATTGAAATTATTGGGGTTAGGGGAAGTAGTATGTTAGATAGGGTGATTAGGGTGGGTAATGTTATTGTGTGTTTAGTATTAGTAAATCGTCAGGTTATTTTCATATTATTTGTAGATGGTAGGATTGTTAGTGATGAGTAGTAGATTAGTCGTATGTAGAAGTACATGTTTAGTAATGCTATAATGGCCATGGTTAGTGGTATGATAATACTGTTGTTTTTGGTTAGTTCGTGAATCATAAGTCATTTGGGTATGAATCCCGATAGTGGGGGTAGTCCTCCTAAAGATAGTAAAGTAGTTATAAGTATAATGGTTATTGCAGGTGTTTTGTTTCATATTAGAGTTAGGGATGATATTGAAGTTGTGAAAGTATTTGTTAGAATTATAAAGATGGACAGTGTTAGTATAATGTAAATGGTTAAGTTTAGTAGGGTAAGGGTGGGATTGAAGGGCAAGATAATGAGTATTCAGCCTATATGGGAGATTGATGAATAGGCTAAGATTTTTCGTAGTTGTGTTTGATTTAGGCCTCCTCATCCCCCAATTAGGATTGAAAGTAGACCAGAAAGGTAGATTAGGTTAGTGTTAGTGTAGGTGGCCATTTGATATAGTAGGGATAATGGTGCTAATTTTTGTCAGGTTAACAAGATCATCCCTGGTGTAAGTTCGACTCCTTGCGTTACTTCTGGAACTCAGAAGTGGAATGGGGCTGAGCCTAGTTTGGTTATTAAAGCTATTAATGCTATGTTTGATGCTACAGGGTTGGTTATTTTTGTAATTGATCATTGTCCTGAGTATATTAGGTTAATTGTTAAAGCCATTATAAGTATTATGGATGCTATGGCTTGGGTTATAAAGTACTTTGTGGCGGCTTCTGTGGATCGTGGATTGGTTGTCTTTATTAGAATGGGAATTATAGTAAGTATGTTCATTTCTAGTCCCATTCAGGCTGTCAATCAATGGGAGCTTATTATGGTAATCAGTGTTCCTGCGAGTAGTGTTGTTAGGATTAGGCTAAGAGCTAGTGGGTTTATTAGTATGGGAGGGGTGTGATCCGACATTTTCGGGGTATGGGCCCGATAGCTTAATTTAGCTGACCTTACTAGTAGAACGTGGTGTAATTGGTAGCACTGAGATTTTTGAATTCTCGAGTTTAGGTTCGATTCCTATAATTCTAGAAATAAGAGGGTTCAGACCTCTATAATTTACTCTATCAAAGTAATTCTTTTGTCAGACATATTTCTATGCTTGTGGTGGAATACATGCTAGTGAGATTAGGACTGAGATGTGTCATATGCATAGAGCTAGAGTTAGTGGGAGAAAATTTTTTCAGAGGAGATGTATTAGTTGGTCGTATCGGAATCGTGGGTAAGATGCTCGTACTCATAGAAAGCAGATGGTTAGGATAATAGTTTTTATGACAAAGTTAATGGTACTAATTTCTGGTATTTGGGGGTCATAAGAGGTTCCTATAAATAGAATCACAGTAAGAGCGTTTATTATGATGATGTTAGCGTATTCAGCTATAAAAAATAGGGCGAAAGGGCCAGCTGAGTATTCGACATTGAAGCCAGAAACTAATTCTGATTCTCCTTCGGTTAAATCAAATGGGGCTCGGTTAGTTTCTGCTAAGGTTGATGTGAATCATATTATTATCAGGGGTCATATAGGAAGGATTAGTCATAGATGTTCTTGTGTTATAGCGAAGGCGGTTAGTGTGAAGGACCCATTTATTAGTACTATTGATAAGGTGATAGTTGTTATAGAGACTTCATAGGAGATGGTTTGGGCTACTGCTCGCAGGGCTCCTATGAGGGCATATTTTGAGTTTGATGCTCAGCCTGATCATAGGATGGAATAAACTATCAGACTTGATATTGCGAGAATGAATAGTAGGCTCAGATTTAAGTTAATTAGAGGATATGGTATTGGAAGAGGAGCTCATACAGTTAGGGCTAAGGTTAGGGCTAGAATTGGGGCGACGGTAAATAGGAATTTTGATGAGGTTTGTGGGTAGATGGGTTCTTTAGTAAATAGCTTGATTGCATCTGCAATAGGTTGGAGAAGACCGTAAGGTCCTACTACATTGGGACCTTTACGAAGTTGTATATAGCCTAAGGCCTTTCGTTCAACTAAGGTAAGGAAGGCTACTGCTAGGAGGATAGGTAAGGTTACTGTTAGGACATTGATTAAGAACATTGTTAAGAAGAGGAGTTGAACCTCCGTGAGTAAAAGCTTAAGTTTTATGCAGTGACCAGTTTTTGCTATCTTAACAAATCCTGTTCTTGGATTGGGTGGTTTAGCTTATCTAGATTGAGATTTATTCATAAATTTAGCTGGAGGCGTCTTGGTAAGATTGGCCTCATTTTTTCTGTCCTTTCGTACTGGAATAAATAAACTATAGATAGAAACCGACCTGGATTGCTCCGGTCTGAACTCAGATCACGTAGGACTTTAATCGTTGAACAAACGAACCCTTAATAGCGGCTGCACCATTAGGATGTCCTGATCCAACATCGAGGTCGTAAACCCTGCTGTCGATAGGGACTCTAGAGTAGGATTGCGCTGTTATCCCTAGGGTAACTTGTTCCGTTGATCAAGTATTGGGTCAATAAGCGATTAGTAAATTTTGACTTGTAGAGTCTAAATTATAATATCGTTCGGAGGATTTTTTCTTCTCCGAGGTCACCCCAACCAAAATTGTTAATTTATCATGCTGTTTAGTTGTATCTTATAGATTTATAGGCTAGCAATTAAATTAGTTAATTTAAGCTCCATAGGGTCTTCTCGTCTTATATGTTTATTCTCGCCTCTTCACGAGAAGGTCAATTTCATTGATTAGAGGAAAGAGACAGTTAAACCCTCGTGTGGCCGTTCATACAAGTCCCTAATTAAGGAACAAATGATTATGCTACCTTTGCACGGTCAGAGTACCGCGGCCGTTTAACGCTTGGTCACTGGGCAGGCAGTGCCTCGAATACTAGTAATGCTCGAGGTGATGTTTTTGGTAAACAGGCGGGGTTTGTGTTTGCCGAGTTCCTTTTCCTTCTTTTAATCTTTCCCTTAAGCATGCCTGTGTTGGGTTAACAATTGGTATAATAAAGGTTCTATTTTTGTATCTAATTATTCGGTTGTTAACTATCAGCGGGCATCCGACCTGATATAAGCTTATGCAGGGAGAAATACTTCTTATTACTTATACTAACATTATTTCTTCTATTTATATAGATTAGTCCAGTATTATGTTTAGGAGATCATTAATTAATTTTGGAATCTTTTTAGTTTGGTTGGTTGTTGAGCTTTAACGCTTTCTTAATTGATGGCTGCTTCTAAGCCAACTATGAAATTAATGGTGAATTTACTCGCTAATCAAGGTTGTGTCCTTGGTCAAAAGAGCTGTACCCCTTTTGAATATCTCTAAAACTTACATTGGAATTATTTTGTTTTTGTGGTAAGTTTTAGGTAGAACTAAAATTCTATTTCTGGACAACCAGCTATCATCAGGCTCGATTGGTATTTCACCTCTATCTGTAAGTTTCTTCACTATTTTGCCACATAGATGAATTGATCCTGGGGATTACTATCAGATAGCTCGTCTGATTTCGGGGTTTCTGGCTATAGTTCTCTTTGTCAGATTTTTCTAGTTAATTCATTATGCAAAAGGTAAAGGGGTTAATCCTTGCTATTTTTTACTATTAAACTATCTTTCATCATTCCCTTGCGGTACTATCTCTATTGCGCCTTAGTGAAATTTCTATCTCCTATACTTTTTGGTAAGTGAATGTTTTGATTTAATATAATATGAGAATTGAGTGTAGGGTTGGTAGGGCTAGATTTAGTTCAAAGTGATCATTGTAAATGAGGTCTTCTAGGTGTAAGCCAGATGCTTTTTGTTAAGCTACACTTTGAGTTATCCAAGCGCACTTTCCAGTACGCTTACCTTGTTACGACTTGTCTCCTCTTGTATTTGTTTAAATCTGTAATATGATTGTTTGATGTGGGGATACTTGAGGAGAGTGACGGGCGGTGTGTACGCGCTTCATAGCCTTGTTCAATTAAGCTCTCTATTCTTAGTTTACTACTAAATCCGCCTTCAACCACCCATTTCAGAGTGATATCCGTTTGTCTGTTCTATAATAGAAAATGTAGCCCATCTTTGACCGTCACGTAGGCGACACCTCGGCCTAACTTTTTCATGGGTTATGATTAAGCTCACTTTTGTGCCCTATGGGGGTTTGCTGAAGATGGTGGTATATGGACTGAATTAGCAAGTGACGGTAAGGTATATCGGGGTTCATCGGTTACGAGACAGGCTCCCCTAGGTGGATATAAAGCACCGCCAAGTCCTTTAAGTTTTAAGCTCTGGCTAGTAGTTCTCTGGCGGATAGCTTTGTAAAGGTAGCTATCAAAGTTTAGGGCTAGGCATAGTGAGGTATCTAATCTCAGTTTGTACCCTAGCTATCGTATGTTTAGGATTATTAAAGTCACTTTCGTAGGTTATTTATGTCTTATCTTGAGCTTTAAACAGCTAGTATAAGATTTAACTTTATTTTCTTAATTCTTCTGATACGCTTTACGCCGTATGCTTATTAATTTGGACTAATCGTATGGCCGCGGTTGCTGGCACGAAATTGACCAGTCCTTTATTAGGATACCTTAGTCTAACTTTTGTTAATTGCTAAATATTTACTACTGCTGTTTCCCGTGGGGGTGTGGCTAGGCGAGACGTCATGAGCTACACTTAGAGTGTGTGCTTGATGCCAGCTCTCTTTGATCGGTGATGATTTAGAAGGCGTATTCACTGGCGGGCGGATACTTGCATGTATAAGTTTCCTAGTAACCAATAAGAAGGCCGGGACCAAACCTTTGTTGTTTATGGAGTTGGATATACTCGTCTAGGTATTTTCAGTACCTTGCTTTTGTTTTAAGCTACATTAAC